AAAAAAAAAAATTTCATGCAAATTGCATACTGAGCTTTTGATATATCTGTCCTAGTACTAATAATCTAAGGAAGAAAGATAAAAGAAAGCTAAAGATCAACCAAAGACTTCACCCCTCTTAGCGAGGGAATGCAGGATTTTATCCTTCCTATTTTCCATTTATTTTACCAGTTTCATCGAAACCCAAAAATTGATGGAATATTAGATGCTTTCTACCGAGATTCATCTTTATCACAATTCTTTGTATTCCAAGAAAATTATATCATTAAAAAACGTAGTTTAGAACTTAACTTCTTTCTTTTTCCCTTTCACTCACTTCTATTGTTTATTTGGGTTTGTGAATAATAGAAGTCGAACGATGGTCAGAAGATACTTCATCTGATAATGATACAAGGAAGGGGTGGGGTAGGTTATAGAAAAAAAGAATGGAACAGAATGATAAAGAAAAGAATTCTTGATTGGATCAGGAATCCTATTTTGTATTAGGTCTGGATAAAAGATCTTCCTATGGTATACTATTCAATTCTCGACAATGAATTGATTTGATAGGTCTGATATTGTTCATGATATTGATCCAATTTAATAATATCATCGAGAGTTAATTCATCCATTGAATTTAGAGGCGAAAGTTTTATCATCTCTATGGGATTAAATCCCGAGTTATTGTATTGTGAGGTAAAAAACACTGAGATTATGGAAGTAAATATTCTTGCATTTATTGCTACTGCACTGTTCATTCTAATTCCTACAGCTTTTCTACTTATCATTTACGTAAAAACAGTCAGTCAAAATGATTAAAAATTCCTATTCATTAAAAAAATTTGAATGAAACGCGACTTTTGAGTTCTTATCAATGATTGAAGAAAGAAAATGAAAAGAATTCCAATTTCGTGTCTTAAATGAAATGAGCGGACTCAAATCGGCAGTATTCAATGCGATCTGATAGTATGGTAGAAAGAAATATATGAATCGTTCTTTCTACCATACTCTCTATTATGGTATTTTTATAGTGTATACTCGATAATAAAAGTTTAATATGGATCACTCTCCAATATTATCTGCATATATGATATGCAGATATCTATTCCATATATGGAATGGACATAGAACCCAATTCCATTTCTTTTCTACATCTATTTGTTCCGATCAATCTGAAATAATTGAAAGAGGGCTTTTACTCTTATGTTTCTAATTCTTCGATTTCTTATTATTTCCAACATGAATCTCCGTATCTATTGAAATAATCAATCAAGGAAAGTTTATTAATAATAAGAAGAAAGTGGTTTTTTCGTTTAGCATTTCCAATAAGTAATTGATTGAGCCATTGACAGGGCTTCTACGGGAGCTTCTTCGAATAATTTCGAAAAAGAATAGTAAATCTTATCCATTTTTAACAGAGTTTTAACGCATGAACCATGAGATGAAATGAGTCGATAAAGCCTAAATCAAATTTGAAAAATAATAAAACAAGTGAGAAATGCACAATATGCGACTCTCCCAAGGCAAGATCTTATTATACTATCTCGTTAAACAACCACTATTTCTATATCGTTTCTCATAGAAAGTGTGTATACACTTAACAGAACAACTTCTTCTTTGAACAGTAAGGAGGGAAAGAAATAAAAAGGGGTCCGGTCTTCCTCATTGTACATTTATACTTCTGGTAAGAGCCCATTCGTTGAAATAGAAAATTTAGGAAGAATTTGGTTGCAATAAATTTCCTATCATCTGTATCCCCTTTCAAAATACAAACATGGGAATCATTGAAATATCTCTTTGATTGAAAAAGTATTATTCATATAATACATTAATTACACTAGAATCCAATGAAATTTCAAAATGACGCTATTTTGATTTGGTTTTTAATCGTTAAAAATGCTTTGCAGAACGATCTAAAAAACAATTGATACAGTTTTTGTCATCAACTCAATTAAATTAGTAGTACTTCTAGAGTCCACTTCTTCCCCATACTACGAGTGAAAGAGAAAATGTAAAGACTACCATTAAAGCAGCCCAAGCGAGACTTACTATATCCATGTGAATTATGTCCCCTATTTCGATCAGTATTAAATAATTTTTACATTATTACTCACTAATAATAGTAGAATTGATGGGTCAGAGTCAAAAAGGAATTCGGACCCAACACTCTTGATGAACCAATCCAATAAACCCATTTATAAAAAATCTTTGTGTTATTATAAAATAATATCGCTAATAAAATATATGTTGGATGATATAAATAATCGTGAAAATGAAAGAGAAAGTAATAATGAAATAAATAATGAAATAAGGGAGCAATAACCTCTTGTTCCTATATGATTTAGAATCGGGAAAGATTAAACACAACAATCAAAATAGAAGGTGACATTTCAAAGGAATGTTACTAATCGAAGATGTAGGAATAGAATAATTTATTCCTATTCTTTTTTTTTGTCGACCTTTATAATAATTTATATAAAGAAAAAGCATAAAAAGATAGATCACTATCTATTCCATACCTCTATTTCCCATTTGATCGATCTCCCAATTGTCTATATGAAAGAGTCGGGCGGAAGTTGATTATGTTCTTTTCTTGACTGGGGGTTTGTTGAAAACAATTTATTTTTGTACTTAAAAACAATCAATTATCCATCCAATCAAATATTGCTTGGATGCCTAAGCATTCAGAGACTGTGCTGAGTCTGTATATAAATTGCAGCCCTTCTCTCCCTAGAATCTTTCCTTGCATCTAGGATTCGTGGATTTACAATCCTTTTAAAAACCCCCATCAAACCTGATGCTTAGAATCAAACAAGTATCAACAGTCCTTTTTCTCGGCTTCTGCTGGGAAATAATTGGGCTAGTTATATTAGCAGAACAGAATAAGAAATTTCGAGTCTTTTCTTGATTAGGCGACACCCAGATTTGAACTGAGGAAAAAGGATTTGCAGTCCCCCGCCTTACCACTCGGCCATGTCGCCAAAAGGATATAAAATAGATGAAATCTTTCCCCCTTTGGGTTAAAGTAGTGAACTTCTTTTTTTATTGTACTTGCATTTTGTATCCAGTTTTACTTAATCCCTTTCCTAACGGAAATCCTTCTTTTTTTTGATTGGATTTGATTCACTCCTTCGATTGATTGTATAGTATCTCAAAACACACAATGCCTAAAAATATCTCCTCCCTTTTCTATTGAAAAAAATGTGGATTTTAAGTCACAAAAACCTAAATTCACGAAAAATTTGAACCATTAACTATTGACTGCTGACTGTTAATTCAGCAGCGATTCTTGGATTTGAATCTCCATTTTTGTTTTCCTACTGACATAAGAAAATACAAATTGATATAGAACTCATCAATATGGATTCTTTTCAATAAAATAAAAAGTCCTTCGGAATTGCAATTATAACAGCAATTATGAGTATATGTAAACATAAGTATATGTAAACCCGAAAATAGAAATTGTTACAAAGATATCTACATGGGGTATTTTTTTCTATATGTTGTCTATAGAGAATTCTCCAGCAATTATCATGCTTCTTTTTTTCATTAAATAAATTGACATTGAATAAAAAATAGAAATTTGGATAGAGCACGAGCCCCACTGCCCCGAATAGAACGACAATAAGTAGGAAGAAGGATCTATATCGATAGCTATATCTACACATGTTTAATAAATACAACCCCTCTTCTATACCTCACAATCGTATTTTACAAATTCGACTAAAAAATAGGTAAAATACCTTTCTTCTCTGCGAATTCTTTTTTGAAGAATGGAATCCACGAAAGGGGTTAAGTGCAAAAAAATCGACTATATATTGTTTCTTATTTTTTTTTATGGTTTTATATCAGTGAAAAGATCAAATACTGAATCCGTTTTTTTCTGGTAGTCAAGCAGATTCGAATATGGAATAATATAAAATGTAAAAATAAAAAGAATTCTCTTCAATAAAAAAAAAGCTCTTAATTCTATACTATAGGGTTGAATAATTGAATAAATAAAATGGAGGAACCGCTTTTACGGTTAAGTACCAACGCGGCAAAAGTGTGTCTTTTTTCCGGCTCGCTCTTAGAGAGTTCTCGATGTTCTCTTTCTTGGTTTGTTATCGAAATTGTTTATAAACGATCCCGTTTTACCATTTTAGGGAACTTTTTGCCGTTGATAATTTCCTTCATTTTCTAGTCGTGTGTCAACTATTTTGATGTTAAAATGATGACATAATCATACGGTTAAGATAGATCTAAACCATCATATTATGATATTATGTAAAAAAAAGGAAACAAAATTTAATTTGGAGTATGAAAAAACTTGACTGTGACTATCTGGCATTGAGCATTGCGGGCTTAGAACTGGCTCCTCGAATATATACTTGCCTCAGTAGAAAAAATATATATACCTTACAAGATCTTATAATAGCAATCGGAAATCCCGACAACCTTCTGCAAATCACAGGTTTGGGGAAAGAAGATCTAGAAGAGATCCGCATAAAACTACACCTTTTTAATCAGAAATACTTCGGTGAAAACTACCGTTTTTGAAATACAATCGAAATTGTCTTGTTTATTCAATCAACTAAAAGGGGGAAAACCCACTCCAAAAATTTCATTATATCTCTTTCTAGGATCGTTCTATTTCGTCTGGTATTTCGTAGGAATAAAAAATAGACACATAGAGTACAAAATCTCTTTTTTTCTGGTATTTATATAATTTATTGATATATCTATAATTATAGAAAAACTAGTAGAATATATTTTCTTTGTTTCTAGACATTTTACCCATACCGTGAAAAAAGAAAAAATTGTGGTTGGAAGGGTTAGAGTAGCCAACGCCATTGGAATTTTGATTTTAAACATTGGAAAAATCCGTTTTGTTATTAATAATAATAGATTAAGGAAAGTTAAAAGAATAACTAAACGAAATGAAATGGTTAGACACCACCAAGACATTAGATATTGTTTGTTGAGGATTAAAAAAATATTACGATTCTCTACGAGAATGTATGCTTCCCTCATTAGAGCAA